GTAGCATTGGAACTGCTATGTAGACTTTTGTTTACCGAGGGTTCGAATCCCTCTCTTTCCGTACCTTCACCTAATTCACCAACGTTACCAACCGCAATGTATCAAATAACAATTGATACCATTATTCCAACAGTAAGACCTTTATTTGATAGAGATTCTTCCTAATTACTGTGGTATGGAAAATGCCGGAAAGAGTGGAAAAGAATGAAAATCTCACTGCTGATCCATTTGTGATACGTGAGTGGGAGAAAAATCCGGATCAAACCCCTTATTTACTTGACTTTGGCGAAAAAGGGGGGGCAAAATTGCCCGAAGCTTTGTTATTTTAGTTAGGTTCAAGTCTGACGAGAATAATATTCTACGACTAGCAACTCATTGATTTTCAAACCGATCCATTTACTATCTATTATTTGATTTACTAATCCTTTATATTGGGATGAGTGAAAAGTCAAATGTTTTGCCAATTCCTCGTGGGGGGATGAATCAATATAATTTTGAATCAAAGCTCTGGATCTTTGTTCATCTCTCGTAGTAATAATATCTCGGGGTTTGCAGCGATAACTTGGGATATTTACTATACGACCATTAACTAAAATATGTCTATGGTTAACTAATTGCCTGGCTCCGGGAATGGTCGAAGCCATACCCAATCGAAAAAGGATGTTATCCAAACGCATCTCAAGTAGTTGTAGTAAAACCTGCCCTGTTGACCCTTTGGCTTTTCCAGCTATACGAACATATCTAAGCAATTGTCGCTCTGTCAGACCATAATGAAAACGCAATTTTTGTTTTTCTTCTAGACGAATACGATATTGAGATCTTTTCCCGGAACGCGATTGGTTTCTAAGATCACTTCCCGGTCTAGGTCTTTTACTAGTTAGTCCCGGTAAAGCTCCCAGACGACGTATTTTTTTGAAACGAGGCCCTCGGTAACGAGACATAAAGACTCCCCCCCTTATTTTTTTATTTATTTTATTGAAATTTCATTTTACAGAATAAACCTAAGTCAGACTGAACTAAACGATAAACGAAGATAAATCTACTGAAGTACTACAAAGAAGAATGATGAATTGTATCAATATCCGGATTATTTTGTATATATAGGAAGTTAAGGATCCTTTTCTTGATTTGTTCTGTAGAGATTTCACTGCTCCAATCAGTTTTTTATTCATAGTTGTAAGTTCCCACGACATAATAGATCGGTGACCCGACATTTGTAAAAGAAAAAAGGGAGGAGTCTTTTCAATATTCCTTGATCTCAAGGAGACATTATCAATCATGGAAAAAATCGGACAAATAGAGAAAAGCCGGCTATCGGAATCGAACCGATGACCATCGCATTACAAATGCGATGCTCTAACCTCTGAGCTAAGCGGGCTCACATAACAGAAATAGTGCATAGGAATTCGGTAAACTACCGGAATCTTAACTATATAATAATTAATATTAATAGAATGAAGAATCGAATTCTATTCCATTAAAAATGATTAATTAATATCATAAGAATATTCTTATATATTAGAATATAACTATATAGAATTTTTATTGAAAATTCGAGTGATTTATATTATCATTCTATTAATTCTTATTATATTTTCTATTATTATTAGATTAGAAATTTTATTATTAGAAATTTCTATTTCTTTGATTTCGAATTTTTTTTCTTTAAATGCAAAATATTACATTTGAAATAATTATATATAACTATATCCATATTAGTTATAGCAGATTCTATTAATTCTAAATTCTATTAGATTAGAGCGGATCGGTCCTAAGGAAAGGATAAGATAAGAATGCAATTCAGATCATAATGAGACATTCCTCTGGTTTCATTCGGAAAGGGAGGAGATAGGACGAAAAAAAAAAGAAGAATGAATATCGACCGTTCCAGTATTCCCAATCGCGCGGGAAAAATGAGAGGGAGAGAGACATGTATATGTGGGATATATCCATCCATATTGAATTGCAGATACATCAATGATAGAATCATTTCCGATTGGACCAAATACTGGCCCACCGATAGAGATGAAAGAAGATGGGTAAGAAATAGGAGCAGACACTTTTTCGATATAGGAATCGGTATCTAATGAATTCAAGGGTTCCAACATAAGAGGGGGGATCACAATGAGATCTCGGCCTCATAAGGGGGATATGGCGAAATTGGTAGACGCTACGGACTTGATTGGATTGAGCCTTGGTATGGAAACCTACTAAGTGGTAACTTCCAAATTCAGAGAAACCCTGGAATTAAAAATGGGCAATCCTGAGCCAAATCCTGTGTTCAAAAAACAAGGGTTCAGAAAGCGAGAATCAAAAAAGGATAGGTGCAGAGACTCAATGGAAGCTGTTCTAACAAATGGAGTTGACTGCATTGGTAGAGGAATCGAATCCTTCTATCGAAACTACAGAAAAGATGACCCTGTATACGTACGTATACATACTGAAATATCAAATAATTAATCACGACTCGAATCCTTATTTTTTTATATGAAAAATTTAA